ATGATTGTCTGGAGAGACTCCATCCTGAACTTTCTGACTGCCAGAAAGCGATTCAGCTTGGTGCAAATCCAAGTAAAAGCTGCTTACGCAAGCCCCGACCTTGTAAGCCGGAGATTGTAGCATAAAACCTACTCAAAACTTCAGAACAAAAGGAGTTAAACCTCTACTACTGGCCCCCAAAGCCAACATTCTTATTAAATTATGTTCTGCTCTTATAGCTTAAACCCAAAGTATAGTGCTGAAAACGCTAAGATGAGCCCTAAAAAGCTCTAAGGGCAGAAGGGTTTGGTCCTGGCCCTCCTATCAGTTTTTTCTTAAATTATACATGCAAGTCTCAGCACCCCCGTGAGGACACCCTTATCCCCTTAACCAGGCTAAGGAGCTGGTATCAGGCACAACATCTGCCCACAACACCTAGTCTTACCACACCCCCAAGGGTATTCAGCAGTGATAAATATTGTTTATAAGCGACAGCTTGACTCAGTTAGAGAAAATAGAGCCGGCCAACTCGGTGCCAGCCGCCGCGGCTAAACCGCACGGGCTCAAATTGATAATAATCGGCGTTAAGCGTGATTAAAGTTCCCAACAATTAGAATAAAATCCACACTTAGCTGTGAAAAGCTTGCTGTGAGAGAAGATCAAAAACGAAAGTTATTCTAATCAACTACTTGAATACACGACAGCTAGGAAACAAACTGGGATCAGATACCCCACTATGCCTAACCGTAAAATATTAACTCACACCCACCAACGCCCGGGTACTACGAGCCCCAGCTTAAAACCCAAAGGACTTGACGGTGTCCCACCCACCTAGAGGAGCCTGTTCTATAATCGATGATCCCCGCTAAACCCAACCTCCCCTTGCAATCAGCCTGTATACCTCCGTCGTAAGCTTACCATATGAATGTTTTCAGTAAGTTTAATGGCTATAAAACACCAATACGTCAGGTCAAGGTGCAGCTCATGGGGTGGTAAGCAATGGGCTACAATTTCTAATCTAGAACAAACGAAACACTGTATGAAACTCAGTTATGAAGGCGGATTTAGTAGTAAAAAGAAAGTAGCGTGTTCTTTTTAACTAGGCCCTGGGACGTGTACACACCGCCCGTCGCCCTCTTCAATAGTTACATAACAGATTTATAACCACTCACCACGCCTTAGAAGAGGTAAGTCGTAACATGGTAAGTGTACCGGAAGGTGTACTTGGAATAACAAAATGTAGCTTAACTTAAAGCCCCTCGCTTACACCGAGAAAATGTCTGTGAAACCCAAACCATTTTGAGCCCTAAATCAAGCCTATAAACCCATTCTATATATTAATATACTTATTAATTTTTAAACAAAACATTTTTATATTCTAGTAGAGGTGATCAAAAAACTTATAAGCGCTTTATAAAAAGTACCGCAAGGGAGAGATGAAATAGATTTGAAATAGCCCTAAAGCACAACACAGCAGAGATTATACCTCGTACCTTTTGCATCATGGTTTAGCCAGTCACTATCAAGCAAAGCGAGACATCAGTTTGACCCCCCGAAACTAAGCGAGCTACTTTAGAACAGCTTCATGGAGCTAACCCGTCTCTGTCGCAAAAGAGTGGGAAGATTTTTAAGTAGAGGTGAAAAGCCTACCGAGCTTAGAGATAGCTGGTTATTCAGGAAAAGAATTTTAGTTCTACCTTAAGTTTTTTTATGTTTTTTAACAGTCCACGAAACTTAAGAGCTATTCAAATAAGGCACAGCTTATTTGAAAAAGGGAACAACCTACAATAAAGGGTAAAATATATTAATTTTTTTACTAAGTGGGCCTAAAAGCAGCCACCTTTAAAAAAGCGTTAAAGCTATATTTTTCAACTATTATACAATGCCTTAATATACTTTAAACCCTTCATCTGTACTGAATGATCCCATACTCTTATGGGAGCCACTATGCTAAAACTAGTAACAAGAAATTGAATTTCTCAAAATGCAAGCATAAACCAACACGGACTTACCATTGGTAATTAACGCAAATGAACCTACTATAGTAACATAGCCAGAAAAATCTATTAACCCCCCCACGTTAACCTTACACAAGAGCATTACCGGAAAGATTAAAAGAAAGAGAAGGAACTCGGCAAACCTTAACCCCGCCTGTTTACCAAAAACATCGCCTCTTGATAAGTTATAAAAGGTCCAGCCTGCCCAGTGACTTAATTAAACGGCCGCGGTATTCTGACCGTGCGAAGGTAGCATAATCACTTGTTCTTTAAATAAGGACTAGTATCAACGGCATCACGAGGGTTATACTGTCTCCTCTCTCCAATCAGTGAAACTGATCTCCCCGTGAAGAAGCGGGGATAGTTCTATAAGACGAGAAGACCCCATGGAGCTTTAAACTCAACAACAACCTCCCCCACAAAATTCTGTATAGCCACGGAAGTCCTGTTTGTTAGTTTTGGGTTGGGGTGACCGCGGAGAAAAACTAAACCTCCACGACGAACGGAATTAACTCCTAATCTAAGAGCCACCGCTCTAAGAATCAATAAATTGACATAAAATGATCCGATAATCGATCAACGGACCAAGTTACCCTGGGGATAACAGCGCAATCCATTTCAAGAGCTCCTATCGACAAATGGGTTTACGACCTCGATGTTGGATCAGGGTATCCCAGTGGTGCAGCCGCTACTAAAGGTTTGTTTGTTCAACAATTAAAACCCTACGTGATCTGAGTTCAGACCGGAGTAATCCAGGTCGGTTTCTATCTATAAAGTGGTACTCTTAGTACGAAAGGATTAGAGTAACGCGGCCAATATACTCAACAAGCCGCAACCCCCAATTAATGAATAAATCTTAATTAACAAGGGCCTACCAATATATCTTAGACCAAGATAGTTAATGAAGCAAAACCGGATATGCGAGAGATCTAAGTCCTCTTATAAGGGGGTTCAAGTCCCCTCACTAACTGTGATATTGCTTTATATACATTTAATTCCGATTCTTTATATCGCCCCCATTTTACTCGCAGTCGCATTCCTAACCCTCATTGAACGAAAAATCCTAGGTTACATGCAGCACCGTAAGGGGCCTAATGTCGTGGGCCCATTTGGGCTCCTCCAACCAATTGCTGATGGAATCAAGTTGTTTATTAAAGAGCCTATCCGCCCCTCGACATCGTCACAATTCTTGTTTATTCTTGCACCAACCACAGCACTTATTCTAGCAATACTCCTCTGAGCCCCCCTCCCCCTGCCGTTTCCATACGCTGACTTAAGCCTGGGTATCCTGCTTATTCTAGCCCTATCAAGCCTTATTGTTTATACTATTTTAGGTTCAGGATGAGCATCAAATTCAAAATATGCCCTAATTGGAGCTCTTCGTGCTGTCGCCCAGACAATTTCCTATGAAGTTGCCATGGCCCTGATTATCCTATGTGCAATTATTATAGCAGGCAACTTTTCTCTCACCACTTTTAATATTACACAACAATATATATGACTCTTTTTACCCCTCTGACCCCTCACTTTTATATGATTTGTTTCTACACTAGCCGAAACCAATCGAGCCCCATTTGATCTAACAGAAGGAGAATCTGAACTCGTCTCAGGGTTTAATGTTGAATACGCAGGTGGCCCCTTCGCTTTATTTTTTCTAGCCGAATATGCTAACATTTTAATAATAAATACCCTATCTACCATCATTTTTCTGGGCTCATCTGCTTATTTGATAGCCCCAACAATATTGCTAATAATTAAAGCCTCAGCCCTATCTCTGCTGTTCTTATGGGTCCGCGCTTCCTACCCCCGATTTCGATATGATCAACTGATACACCTAGTATGAAAAAATTTTTTACCTATTACCCTAGCCATGGTAATTTTTCACATTTCTATACCCACAACACTATTTGTTTCTCCACCCACAACATGAAAACGTGCCCGAAAGATAGGGTTCTCCTTGATAGGGAGACTTATAGAGGTTCAAACCCCCTCGTTTTCTTAAAAAGGTAGGAATTGAACCTACACCTAAGAGATCAAAGCCCTTCGCACTTCCGTTATGCTACTCCTTAAGTAAGGTCAGCTAATTAAGCTTTTGGGCTCATGCCCCAACAATGTAGGTTTAAATCCCTCCTTTACTATAATGTAATAGTAAAGTATGCTAATTAAGCTCTTGGGCCCATACCCCAACAATGTAGGTTAAAACCCTTCCTTTACTTATTAATCCTGCTGCACTCGTAATTATACTATTAAGCCTCGCACTCGGAACTACAGTAACTCTTATAAGTCACCACTGACTTCTAGCCTGGATTGGCCTGGAAATTAATACACTTGCTATTATACCCCTAATAACTAAAACACCTCACCCACGAGCCATTGAAGCCGCCACAAAATATTTTCTCACACAAGCTTCAGCCTCAGCCCTAGTTTTGTTTTCATCTACTATAAATGCCTGAAAGACAGGAGAATGATCTATTACCTTTCTATCTGACCCCTACACAATTACTCTTTCTATAGCCTTAATAATAAAGTTAGGTGTAGCCCCACTACATTTCTGGTTACCAGAAGTAATCCAAGGTATTCCTTTAGCAACGGGCTTAATCTTGTCCACTTGACAAAAAATTGCCCCAATAACACTTCTTATTCAAATTTCTCATCTGCTTAACCTCAACTTATTAGTTACCATAGGATTAATTTCTATTCTTATTGGGGGTTGAGGGGGTATTAATCAAACACAACTACGAAAAATTATGGCATTCTCCTCAATTGGCCATTTAGGCTGGATGATTTTGATTTTAAAATTTAACCCGCAACTAACACTCTTCAATTTTATCCTCTACATTATAATAACAGCTGCAATGTTCCTCTCCCTCATGTCCATCTCATCAACAAAAATTTTGCATGTCTCTTCCTCATGACCAAAATCCCCTGTTTTAGTCACAACAATAATGCTAGTTTTGCTCTCACTTGCAGGACTCCCCCCCCTTACAGGCTTTTCACCTAAATTACTAATTGTTCTAGAGCTTGCAAAACAAAATACCCTTCTCCTTGCCTCAGTAACAATACTGGCCTCGCTTCTTGCACTTTTCTTCTACCTCCGATTAACCTACGTTATAATTCTTACTCTTCCACCTAGTACCCCAAATTCCTCTATTCAATGACGAACAACTAAAACCTCTTTTCTTACAGCCGCCCTAAGTACCCTGGCCCTCCTTATTTTTCCACTCACACCCACACTTTTTATTTTAATATAGAAACTTAGGCTAATAAAGACCTAGAACCTTCAAAGTTCTCAGTAGGAGTTAAATTCTTCTAGTTTCTGTAGGACTTGCAGGTAATTATCCCACATCTTATGAATGCAACTCAAAAACTTTTAATTAAGCTAAAGTCCTACCTAGAAAGACGGGCCTTGATCCCGTAATATTTTAGTTAACAGCTAAACACTCAATCCAGCGAGCTTCATTCTATACTTCTCCCGGTTATGGAAAAAACGGGAGAAGCCCCGGCAGGAAATTATTCTGCTTTTTATGGTTTGCAACCACACGTGATGACACTCCAGGGCCTGGTAAAGGAAGGATTTGAACCTCCGTCTTCAGGGCTACAACCCGCCACCTACTCGGCCACTTTACCTGTGATATCCACCCGCTGACTCTTCTCAACCAATCATAAAGATATTGGTACCATATACTTGGTCTTCGGCGCCTGAGCCGGAATAATCGGAACTGGCCTCAGCCTTTTAATTCGGGCCGAGCTAAGCCAACCTGGTACACTCCTCGGTGACGACCAAATTTACAACGTGATTGTTACAGCACATGCTTTTGTAATAATTTTTTTTATAGTTATGCCTATCTTAATCGGGGGCTTTGGTAACTGATTAATTCCACTAATAATTGGAGCCCCAGATATAGCCTTTCCCCGTATGAATAACATGAGCTTCTGACTCCTGCCCCCCTCCTTTTTTCTTCTCTTGGCATCCTCAATAGTTGAAGCGGGAGCCGGAACCGGATGAACTGTTTATCCCCCTCTAGCAGGAAATCTCGCTCATGCCGGCCCTTCCGTGGACCTAGCTATTTTTTCTTTACACCTGGCCGGGGTGTCATCTATTCTAGGGGCTATTAATTTTATTACCACTATTCTAAATATGAAACCCCCTTCGACCACACAATACCAAACTCCCTTATTTGTATGATCAGTATTAATCACGGCCGTCTTACTACTCCTGTCACTCCCTGTCCTAGCCGCAGGCATCACAATACTTCTCACAGACCGCAACCTAAACACCACCTTTTTTGACCCGGCCGGCGGGGGAGACCCGATTTTATACCAACACTTATTCTGATTTTTCGGACACCCGGAAGTATATATTTTGATTTTACCTGGTTTTGGGATTATTTCCCATGTTGTAGCCTACTATTCTAGTAAGAAAGAGCCATTCGGGTATATAGGCATGGTATGAGCCATGCTTTCAATTGGCCTCTTGGGCTTTATTGTTTGGGCACATCATATATTTACTACTGACCTAAATGTAGACACACGAGCATACTTCACTTCAGCTACAATAATTATCGCTATCCCAACTGGCGTAAAAGTCTTCAGCTGATTGGCTACTATGCATGGAGGCATCATCAAATGAGAAGCCCCCATACTATGGGCCCTAGGCTTTATTTTCTTATTTACTGTTGGGGGGCTAACAGGAATTGTTCTCGCTAATTCCTCTATCGATATTGTCCTTCACGATACATATTATGTAGTTGCCCACTTCCATTACGTCTTATCCATGGGGGCAGTTTTCGCAATCATGGCCGGGTTTGTTCATTGATTTCCTCTATTTACAGGTTATACCTTGCACAAGACATGAACTAAAATCCAATTCGGGGTAATATTTGCCGGAGTAAATATTACCTTCTTTCCACAGCACTTTTTAGGTCTGGCAGGAATACCTCGTCGTTACTCAGACTATCCCGACGCTTATACACTCTGAAACACTGTATCCTCTATTGGTTCCCTTATCTCCCTCGTAGGTGTCATCATAATAATGTTTATTATTTGAGAGGCTTTTACAGCTAAGCGATATTTTACAGGCCCAGAATTAACCTCAACAAATATTGAGTGACTACTTGGGTTCCCACCCCACCACCATACATTTGAAGAGTCTTCATTTACAGTAAAAATTGGCCGAGAAAGGAGGGAATCGAACCCCCGTAGCCTGATTTCAAGTCAGACACATAGCCCCTCTGTCACTTTCTTGAGGATTTAGTTAAAATATAACATTACTTTGTCAAAGTAAAATTACTAGTTAAATTCTTGTAAACCTCTCAATGGCTTACCCAACCCAACTTGGACTACAAGACGCAATCTCCCCCATCATAGAAGAATTACTGCACTTCCACGATCACGCCCTAATGGCAGTACTTTTAATTAGTATACTTGTTTTATACATTATTATTACACTAATAACTACTAACCTCTCAAGTACTAACACGATTGATGCACAAGAGATCGAAATGATCTGAACTATTATACCTGCAATTATTCTTATTGTAATTGCTCTTCCATCCCTACGCATCCTTTATTTAATGGATGAAGTTAGCAGCCCCGATATAACCATTAAAACTGTTGGTCACCAATGATATTGAAGTTATGAGTATTCAGATTTTGTTAACTTGAGCTTCGACTCTTACATGGTTCCCTCAAATGAACTGACCCCCGGCCAATTTCGTCTTTTAGAAGTAGACAATCGAATAGTCACCCCCATTGGGACAGTAACCCGAACTATTATTACGGCTGAAGATGTTCTTCACTCATGGGCCGTCCCAGCCCTGGGGGTAAAGATAGATGCTATCCCGGGACGCTTAAATCAAACTTCATTTCTTATTGCTCACCCCGGAGTCTACTATGGGCAATGCTCTGAGATCTGTGGGGCAAATCACAGCTTTATACCAATTGTTGTAGAAGCCCTACCAGTAATAAATTTTTTATATTGATTAGGTTCTCACAACGAATCACTAAGAAGCTATAAGTTCAGCGACAGCCTTTTAAGCTGTAGATAGGTGACTACGCCCACCCTTAATGAAAATGCCACAATTATTACCCGCCCCTTGATTTCTAGTGTTTATCCTTACATGAATTATCTTCGTTACCCTAGGGCCCAAAAAAATCTTATCCCACCTATTTCTTAATGAGCCCACCTCAAAGACTACAAAAACTCTTAAACATACTTGAACTTGATTATGATAACAAACCTTTTTGACCAATTTGCCTCACCAACCCTACTCGGAATCCCACTAATTCTCATTGCCATGCTCATACCATGACTTTTAGTTCCAACTCCCTCTGGGCAATGACTTTCTAACCGCCTTGTTTCCCTCCAAACTTGATTCCTGAAGACCTTCACAAAACAGATTCTTCTCCCACTCAACCTCCCGGGTCACAAATGGGCCTCTATCTTTGCCTTACTAATAGTTTTCCTTCTCGGCATAAATTTACTCGGGCTCCTACCCTACACATTTACCCCAACAACACAGCTATCAATAAACCTAGGCTTAGCTGTTCCATTCTGACTTGCAACCGTAGTTATTGGGCTACGAAATCAATTAACAGCCTCCTTAGCCCACTTCCTCCCTGAAGGCACTCCTACCCCCCTGATCCCGATTTTGATTGTTATCGAGACAATCAGCCTCTTTATCCGCCCCCTCGCCCTGGGGGTCCGGCTAACAGCTAACCTAACCGCTGGGCATTTGCTTATTCAACTTATCTCTATAGCCACCTCAGCCATACTACCCCTTTCCATCACTGTTGCCTCTCTAACTTTTATTACACTAGTTCTCCTTACACTTCTGGAAATTGCCGTAGCAATAATTCAAGCCTACGTCTTTGTTCTTCTTCTTAGCCTGTATCTTCAAGAGAACTCTTATGGCTCACCAAGCTCACGCCTTCCACATAGTAGACCCTAACCCCTGACCCCTTATAGGTGCCGCGGCAGCCTTCCTCTTGACCTCAGGGTTAGCCGCATGATTTCACTTTAATACTCCTCTAGTTCTTATATTTGCCCTAGTATCCACACTGTTAACTATATACCAGTGATGACGTGATGTTGTTCGAGAGGGGACCTTTCAAGGACACCACACACTTCCTGTCCAAAAAGGCCTGCGATACGGAATAATCCTCTTTATTACATCAGAAGTCTTCTTCTTTGTTGGTTTCTTCTGAGCATTCTATAATGCTAGCCTCGCCCCAACACCAGAAGTTGGTGAATGTTGACCCCCCACAGGCATCACTCCATTGAACCCTTTTGAAGTGCCACTCCTAAACACTGCAGTTCTTCTGGCTTCTGGGGTCTCCGTCACATGGGCCCACCACAGTATTATGCAATCTAACCGAAAAGGTGCCACCCAAGCCTTGGCTCTAACTATTATTCTTGGCCTCTACTTTACTATTCTTCAAGCCCTGGAGTATTACGAAGCCCCATTTACAATTGCCGACGGCATTTATGGTACTACTTTTTTTGTTGCAACAGGCTTCCACGGCCTCCATGTAATTATTGGTTCCCTTTTTCTTCTTATGTGTTTCTTTCGACAAGTATTTTTTCACTTTACTTCTCAACATCACTTCGGATTTGAAGCCGCCGCATGATATTGACACTTTGTTGATGTAGTCTGATTATTCCTCTATGTTTCAATCTACTGATGAGGCTCTTACTTTCTTAGTACAAACAGTACAAATGACTTCCAATCATTTAATCTTGGTTTAAATCCGAGAGAAAGTAGTGTTAATACTTGTATCCCTCACTATTTTTGTATCACTCACCATCTGTATCGTAATTATTCTAGCTCTTGTTAGCTTCTGACTACCCCTAATTAAGCCTGATACAGAAAAACTTTCCCCATATGAATGCGGATTTGATCCCCTTGGGTCTGCCCGTCTCCCTTACTCCATGCGGTTTTTTCTTGTCGCTATTCTCTTTCTGCTATTTGACTTAGAGATTGCTCTTCTTCTACCTTCCCCATGAGCCATACAACTCCCCCACCCAATAATGACCACCCTCTGAGCTTCAGCCATTTTGTTACTTCTTACTGCCGGCTTTGTTTACGAATGACTCCAAGGAGGGCTCGAGTGAGCTGAATGAGCTGCTAGTCCAACAAAGACAACTGATTTCGACTCAGTTAATTATGGTTCAACCCCATAGCACCTCTAATGATTTTCCTACTAATTACAATATTTGCAATTGTTTTTATGGGCCTTTCTTTTCATCGCACCCACTTATTATCAGCTCTCCTCTGCCTTGAAGGAATAATGCTTACTATTTATATTGCCCTAAGCCTATGACCCAGTCAATTAACTCTTTCCCCCCTCATGTTTCCCTTAATTGTATTAACAATATCTGCCTGTGAAGCAGGGCTCGGACTTTCATTAATAATTGCTACCGCTCGATCACATGGTAGTGACAACTTAAAAACTCTTAATCTACTGCAATGCTAATAGTTATCTCCGCCTGACTTTCATTATTCCCTACTATTATATTGATCCCCCGTAAGTACCTTTGAACAACAACTACTGTCCAAGGGTTTTCCGTTGCATTAATGTCTATATGCTGGTTTTTTCTCCAAGACTTTAGTTTCTCCGACTCTCTCTTCTTAGTTGATAAAATTTCCAGCCCTTTAGCTATTTTGACCTGCTGACTCTTCCCCCTCACACTCCTTGCTAGCCAAAGCAAAATTACCTTAGAGCCCACTAACCGCCAGCGAGCTTATCTTGCCAACAGCACATTTCTCCAACTAACCACTCTTCTAGCGTTTACAGCATCAGACCTAATACTGTTTTTTATCTTTTTTGAAGCCTCTCTGGTCCCCACAATAATTATTATTGCCCGCTGAGGGGCCCAAGAACGCCGCCTAGAGGCCGGTATATACATTGCTTTCTATACAATACTAGGGGCAATCCCCCTGATTTTGTGAATAACAAAAGTTTATTCAACCCACGGCTCCCTTCTCCCCTCCCTCATGTCTACTTTTTCAATTACCCAACAGCCAACCAACTACCCGGGCCTATTTTGGCTAATGTATAATGTAGCCTTTCTAGTTAAACTTCCCCTTTACTGTCTTCACCTATGACTCCCCAAAGCCCATGTTGAAGCACCAATTGCAGGATCCATAGTACTGGCAGGTACCTTACTAAAATTGGGGGGCTATGGAATCCTCCGCACATCTGTCTTCTTGCAAGAAGGCACCTCAGATAATACGCTATTGTTTATACTAATTGCAATCTTAGGTATTTTAGCCACCGCCCTCCTATGCCTCCGCCAAACAGACCTAAAATCCCTCATTGCTATGTCATCTGTTAGTCATATAAATCTGGTGGTTGTTGCCGCCTTAATTTCTTCCCCATGAAGCTTCTCAGGTGCCATAGTAATAATAATTGCCCACGGACTCACATCCTCGGCGCTATTTTGTCTTGCAAACACAGTATATGAACGGACAAACAGCCGAACAATAATTCTTCTTCGGGGCTCTATACTTATTTTTCCACTAGCCAATGCCTGATGACTTATGATTATTTTATTTAACATGGCAATCCCCCCTACACCTAATTTTATTAGTGAACTCCTAATTATAGCCTCACTCTTTAACTGATCTCCCGCCGCTTTCTTGATCGTGGCCCTAAACTTAATTTTTACTACCGCCTATACTCTTTATGTCCTTTGGTCCACTCAGCGCGGACCTCTACCAAGTCACTTAAAAATCTTATTCCCCTTTCACATCCGAGAACATATTTTACTTTCTCTTCATGTAGTACCCGGCTTACTACTTATCTTTAAACCCGAATTAATCCTCCTCTGTGAATATAGTTTAAATAAAACCCTAGATTGTGATTCTAGGAATGAGAGATAGTATCTCTCTGTTCACCGAGCCTGTCTGGCGCACATAGGTACTGCTAATTCCTTATGACCGTGGTTCAATTCCGCGGCTTGCTCGAACTAAGCCGCTGTAATAAACAAATAATTTACTTAAATATACTTATGGCTCACAACATCCTCGGTGTCCTATTTACTGTCGTAGCGACCATCACAATTTTAAACACCATTTTCTTCTCCCCACCCCAAACCCTGCATAATAACGCCAAAACAGCCGTAAAAGCTGCGTTTTTTTATTCCTTAGTCCCACTAATGGCTTTTATATACCAGGGCTCCGATGAAGAAATAAATACCCTGTCTGATTGAGAGTGAATTAATATAGGCCTTACAACATTAAATATTACCTTCAAGCTTGATATGTACCAAATTGTCTTTTTACCTATTGCTTTACTAGTCACTTGGTCCATTCTAGAATTCTCCACCTGGTATATAGAGCAAGACCCTAAAATGGGGGCATTTTCTAAACACCTCTTAATCTTTCTGCTGGCAATAATTATACTTATTTCAGCAGGAAATATAGTTGTCCTCTTTTTAGGGTGAGAGGGGGTGGGCTTTATATCATTTTTACTTATCGGCTGGTATCATGCCCGAAGTGATGCAGCCACAGCAGCTTTACAAGCTGTTATGTATAATCGTATTGGAGATATTGGGTTTCTTCTAGCATTCTGCTGGCTGCTTAAAAATTCATTGTCTACAAACCTCGACTATGTTTTTTCCTCCTCTTCTTCAACCCTCCTCCTTATCGCTTTCATTACTGCGGCCGCAAGTAAATCAGCCCAATTTATGCTTCACCCATGACTTGTATCAGCCATAGAAGGACCCACCCCCGTATCAGCACTGCTCCATTCCAGCACTATGGTTGTAGCTGGTGTGTTTTTACTAGTCCGCATTCACCCCCTCATCGCCCAAAATCAACTGGCTTTAACAACCTGCCTATGTCTAGGGGCAATTTCCTCTGCCTTCGCCGCTATATCTGCCCTAACTCAAAATGATATCAAAAAGATTATTGCCTTCTCCACCTCCAGTCAACTGGGGCTCATAATAGTATCAATTGGGGTTAACCTCCCCAATTTAGCATTCTTCCATATCTGTACCCACGCCTTCTTTAAAGCTATACTTTTCCTGTGTTCAGGCATTATTATTCACAATCTAAATAATAATCAAGACATCCGCTTCATGGGGGGCCTTCACAAAGCCCTGCCAATCACGACCATCTGTGTAGTTGTAGGTAGCCTAGCCCTAGTCGGTACACCCTTTTTAATTGGCTTCTACTCCAAAGATGCGATTATTGAGGCTACAATTACCTCGTCCGCTAATACAACAGCTATTTTATTAACCCTGATCGCTACTGCATTCACTGCCGTGTATAGTCTTCGGTTAATCTACTACACTGCTATTAGTCAACCGCGAAGTAATCAAGTAATTTCCTTTGATGAAGCCCTCCCCGCAGTAAAAGGCCCAATTACACGCCTCGCCCTTGGAAGCATTATTTCTGGGCCGTTTCTCTTCTATCTTCTATTCCCTGCTTTACCTACTACCCATACGATGCCAACATCTATTAAGCTAGCAGCCCTAGTTATTACCCTACTCTCATTTCTAATCGCCTTTGACCTGGCACAACTCTCCTGACTTACCCCCCCAAAAGACCACGCCCCATCCAAGAACTTTGAACCCTCGGCCTATAGCCGAGTGTTCCACCGTGTAATTGTAACTATTACACTAGACTCAGCCTGACAAATTGTGTCACACGTGATTGAAAATACCTGGATGAAGTTTCTAGGGGCTGATATGCTGTCCTCGGCTCAACTGCACCCCACTAAAGTTATCAACATAACACACAAGGCAATAATTCAACTTTATATAGCGTTATTTTTTATTTCCCTAACACTAGTATTATCTGCCCTAATAATTGTTTCTTACTGACCGTAACGAAACACTCTTATGACCTCGGACAACCTCCAAAACTACAAAAAGAGTGACAAGCAACCCCCAACCCCCTAACGTCAACATTTTACCTCCAGTCTGATATATCTGAGTTGCCCCTGACATTTCAGAACTCTTTACGGCCCACCAAGTACGAACCCACTCATTACCAACCTCTATTTCACTTCCCCCAAACATTATTCAACCCGCCCACACCAGACCAACGTAGAGTACTAAATAGACCCCTACAACCCGACTACCCCATGCCTCCGGGTAGGGTTCAGCTACAAGCGCCGCACAGTAGGCAAATACAACCATTATGCCCCCCAAATAAACAAGGAACAAAACCAGAGCCAAAAAAGTTACGCCTCAGTGAGCCAACACAAAACACCCAGCCCCCGCCCCCACGACCAACCCCAACGCCCCATAGTATGGAGAGGGGTTTGAAGCTACACCCAGTAACCCAATTAATAAGCACAATTCTTTCATTATTCCTACTAGGATTTTAACCTAGACCGGTAGTCTGAAAAACTACTGTTGTAATTCCACTATAAGAACCTCAATTATGGCCCCAGCCCGAAAATCTCACCCTGTATTAAAAATTATTAACCACTCATTTATTGACCTTCCCACACCCGCCAATTTGTCTTCTTGATGGAACTTTGGCTCACTCCTCGGACTCTGCCTGATTATTCAAATTGCTACTGGTCTATTCCTCGCAATACACTATACAGCGGACACATCCATAGCATTTTCATCTATTGCACATATTTGTCGAGATGTTAACAATGGATGACTCCTCCGGAGCCTTCATGCTAATGGGGCCTCCTTTTTCTTTATCTGCATCTACCTTCACATCGGGCGGGGCTTATACTACGGCTCCTATCTCTTTATGGAAACCTGAAACATCGGCGTAGTTCTGCTGCTTCTAGTAATAGCAACAGCCTTCGTGGGGTATGTACTCCCGTGAGGTCAGATGTCATTCTGAGGCGCCACAGTCATTACTAACCTACTCTCAGCCGCCCCCTATGTTGGCACCGAGCTAGTTCAATGGATCTGAGGTGGCTTTTCAGTAGACAACGCTACCCTGACCCGATTCTTCTCTTTCCACTTCATTCTCCCCTTTATCATCGCAGGCGCGAGCATAATGCATCTCCTCTTCCTCCACCAAACAGGATCATCTAACCCAACTGGCCTCAACCAAAACTTAGACAAAGTACCTTTTCACGCCTATTTCTCCTACAAAGACATCCTAGGGTTCTCTATTATAATCGGGGCCCTAGCGAGTTTATCAACTTTCTCTCCCAACCTCCTGGGAGACCCGGATAATTTTATTCCGGCGAACCCCTTAGTCACACCCCCACACATTAAGCCGGAGTGATACTTTCTATTCGCATACGCCATTCTCCGCTCCATCCCCAATAAACTAGGGGGAGTCTTAGCCCTCCTTTTTTCTATTCTCGTGTTGTTCTTGATACCAATTCTTCACACATCCAAGCAGCGAAGCCTCATATTCCGACCCCTAACTAAACTATGCTTCTGAGCCTTTATTGCTAATACTTTAATCCTCACATGAATCGGGGGACAACCGGTCGAAGACCCATTTGTTACCATCGGTCAAGTCGCCTCAACCGCCTACTTCGTCATTTTCCTCCTGCTTCTTCCCCTCTCAGGGACCCTAGAAAACAAGCTTCTTGAACTAAAAACTTAGCAGCAGTTACATGTCCAACGCATTTAATGTTTTTTATACATGCTATGTATAATCAACATTAACAGTTATTCCCCATGCATATCTTTTCCGACCTACTATCTTAATTTTACTATAGTCTTAATTATCTAATATAGTATTTATGCATATTTAATGTTTTTTATACATGCTATGTATAATCAACATTAACAGTTATTCCCCATGCATATCTTTTCCGACCTACTATCTTAATTTTACTATAGTCTTAATTATCTAATATAGTATTTATGCATATTTAATGTTTTTTATACATGCTATGTATAATCAACATTAACAGTTATTCCCCATGCATATCTTTTCCGACCTACTATCTTAATTTTACTATAGTCTTAATTATCTAATATAGTATTTATGCATATTTAATGTTTTTTATACATGCTATGTATAATCAACATTAACAGTTATTCCCCATGCATATCTTTTCCAACCTATAAGATATATTTGGTATGTGATTAATTTGACCAATTAATAAGATCACTTATTTATGAATGGTAACAGGACATATTATGACTACTTTATAGGACCTTTCCTTGTCTTAGTATACTCATATCACCCCCTCTGTCTATTAAACTGTAAAACCCCCTAAAAATTACAATCAAATACCCCGAAGCTTCAGATCCTCCATAATTATAAACTCATCAACCTAAAACTCCTCATATCATGTTTTTACCCATACCTGAATGCATCATTCATATTAACAAGGTAAGACCTTACCTTGCATAAGATCTAGCAGACCTCTTCAACTATATCGTTTAATAACTTATAATGGTCAATCTCATAAAGGTTAACTTAATTTCATCCCCAAAATTTGAAATACCATATGAATATGATCATCCTCTACCCTTCGTTACTACCACGAACCCTATTCTTTTACTCAACCTTACAAGACTGACCACAATTGGATCAGTCCATTTCGTAGATAGCTTCCAAGGAACAAGGACTGTAGAGTTACAGCCGTAGCTGTCAGGGACTGACGGATCCGAATCTGTGGACTAGTGTGTTGAATACCGCTTTCGACAGAACCCATTCTGTTGGATCCACCCGGGTCCTGCTCAAATAGTCCGCAATGTGGTTCTCGGGCCCTGGCAGGTAGACCGCCTTCAGTCCCATCACCGTCTGTACTGCCCAGTCCATCAATGGAGACAGGATCTTCATCATACTGGGGCTCCTCGTACCCCCTTGGTGATTCAGATAGGCCACCACGGTCACATTGTCCACCATGATCTTGACCTATCTGCCCCGGACCTGGCCCTGGAAGACAAGAAGCGCTTGGAACACTGCCTTCAGCTCCAGAAGATTCGACGATCTGTTCCTCCACGGGGGAGGCCATTGCCCCTGGGCATAGCGTCCGTCCATGTGGGCTCCCCAGCCCAAGCCGCTGGCGTCCGTAGTAATGGTTACCCATGGAACGTCCCCCAATGGGAACCCTTGGAGCAAGTTCCCCTCCTGGGACCACCATCTCAGCGAACAGCGCACCTCGCGAGTTACCGTGATCAATTGTCTCTTGCTCCGGTAACGGTACTGCTTGAGAAATGAATCCTGCGCCACCCTCATGTGCCACTGAGCCCAGCGAGTAAGGCCGATGGTCGAAGACATGGAGCCCAATAGGCTCATGAATGAATCGGCTGCGGCCTGTGCACAGGCCTGTACAGACCTTACTTTTAGCTGGATCCTGCGGATTCGCTCGTTGGACAAACGCACTGCGCCCCGGGCCGTGCTGAACTCTGCTCCCAAGTAGACCATTGTCTGAGATGGCGTTAGGTTGCTTTTCTCCACATTCAACAGCCATCCGAATTTGGTGAGGGTGCTGATGGAAACATCCCTGCTGAACAGGGCCTCCCTTTCTGATCCCGCCAGGATCAAGACATCGTCCAAGTAATGGTATATGTGCACACCCTGCTTCCGGATCTCCGCAATGACGGTGACCAGAATCTTCGTGAAAGTCCTGGGGGCAGTGCTCAGGCCGAAGGGCATTGCCCGGAACTGAAAATGTTTGTGGTTGACAAAAAAACGCAGGAATTGTTGGTGATGCGGAGCAATGGGAACATGAAAGTAGGCGTCTTTGAGATCTATGGACACCATCCACATCCGTGGCCGAACCACCTTG